GAAAATTGACTCAAGAACAAATTTCATTATGAGCTCCATTGTAGAATTCAGGCCTAACCATTAAGTAAGAAGCGATGGGAACGATGGAATCTGTGAATCCAAAAAATTCTATTGAAAACGAATTCTAATGATTCATTGATCGGGATGGCGGAACGAACCGGAGACCAATTCATCTATTCGGAAAAGTCATGAGCTAACCCTACAACTGAAATAGAGATTGAAAGAGTAAATATTCGCCCGCGAAAACTTGATTTTATTGGATTGCTAAATTTGGATCAATCCAATCCAATACGATAAAAGGCAAAACAAAATAAAGATTCGTTATAAGATTATAAAAACCAATACAATATTATCTATCAAAAAATAGAAATAATATGTTTAGTTATCTATACAAACAAAAGATACAAATTACTAATAGATTTGATATCGATTAGACGAAATCCATGATTCAGGGTATTACTCATTAAATACATGTATATCTTAATTCAAATTATATCTTAATTTCAATTCAAGATTTTTGAATCCTTTTCTTTTATTCGCGAGGAGCTGGATGAGAAGAAACTCTCACGTCCGGTTCTGTAGTAGAGATGGAATTCAGAATCAACCATCAACTATAACCCCAAAAGAACCAGATTCCGTAAACAACATAGAGGAAGAATGAAGGGAATATCTTATCGAGGTAATCATATTTGTTTCGGTAAATATGCTCTTCAGGCACTTGAACCCGCTTGGATCACATCTAGACAAATAGAAGCAGGTCGACGAGCAATGACACGAAATGCACGTCGTGGTGGAAAAATCTGGGTACGTATATTTCCAGACAAACCGATTACAGTAAGACCCGCAGAAACACGTATGGGTTCGGGGAAAGGATCCCCTGAATATTGGGTAGCTGTTGTTAAACCAGGTCGAATACTTTATGAAATGGGTGGAGTAACAGAAAATATAGCCAGAAAGGCTATTTCAATAGCAGCGTCCAAAATGCCTATACGAACTCAATTCATTATTTCGGGATAAAAATGGAGAATCAAAGGAAATAGGTCTTGGGGATTAAAAAAAAAATCGCAGGCACAGGTTTCTTTTTTTGGACAAACAATATTTCTTTTTTTCTTCGCCCTTTGCTTTGCATTGAAAGAACAGATTCAAAAAAAAAAAATGATATGATTCAACCTCAGACCCATTTGAATGTAGCGGATAACAGCGGGGCTCGAGAATTGATGTGTATTCGAATCATAGGAGCTAGCAATCGTCGATATGCTCATATTGGTGACGTTATTGTTGCTGTGATCAAAGAAGCAGTGCCAAATATGCCCCTCGAAAGATCAGAAGTGGTCAGAGCTGTAATTGTACGTACTTGTAAAGAACTCAAACGTGACAACGGTATGATAATACGATATGATGACAATGCTGCAGTTGTCATTGATCAAGAAGGAAATCCAAAAGGAACTCGAGTTTTTGGTGCGATTGCCCGGGAATTGAGACAGTTAAATTTTACTAAAATAGTTTCATTAGCTCCCGAGGTATTATAAATATAAAATGAGACCATGATATGGTTATAGTAGGGTATTTAAAAGAAATAGATTCAGAAATAGATTCAGATTAATTAGTAGATTATGTCTCACGCATATACCTTTAATAATTCATATTCATAAACAAATAAGTAAAAAAAAAAAACAAGAAAAACATGTTGATTATATCAAAATTTTGAGGCACCATTAATTTAAATTCATCATGGGTAGGGATACTATTGCTGACATAATAACCTGTATACGAAATGCTGATATGGATAGAAAAAGAGTGGTTCGAATAGCATCTACTAATATCACTGAAAATATTGTTAAAATACTTTTACGAGAAGGTTTTATCGAAAACGTGAGAAAACATCGAGAAAACAACAAATATTTTTTAGTTTTAACCCTACGACATAGAAGGAATAGGAAAAGGCCTTATAGAAACGTTTTAAATTTAAAACGGATCAGTCGACCTGGTCTACGAATCTATTCTAACTATCAACGAATTCCTAGAATTTTAGGCGGGATGGGGATTGTAATTCTTTCTACTTCTCGAGGTATAATAACAGACCGAGAAGCTCGACTAGAAAGAATCGGCGGAGAAATTTTGTGTTATATATGGTAATCCTTCTAATATCCGAATTGGATTCGAAACTTCCTATTTGGGAAAAAAAACAGAAAAGGGACCGGTTGTCTAATATCGTTCCTCCTCCATTAGTTGATACTTCACGGGGGTTTTACCTGGAATGAAAGAACAAAAATGGATTCATGAGGGTTTAATTACGGAATCGCTTCCCAATGGTATGTTCCGGGTTCGTTTAGATAACGAAAATCTGATTCTAGGTTATGTTTCGGGAAAGATCCGACGTAGTTTTATACGGATACTGCCAGGCGATAGAGTCAAAATTGAAGTAAGTCGTTATGATTCAACCAGAGGGCGTATAATTTATCGACTTCGCAACAAGGATTCGAAAGATTAGGTGTTTTTT